ACCGAAGAAGATCCTTCTCCTTCCCTTTTTTCGGAAGAAAAGGAGGATCCGGACAAAATTGATGAAACGGAAAAGATCCGAGTGAATGGAAAGGACAAAACAAAGGATGAATTCCACTTGCACTTAAAAGAAGCATACTATAAAAATAGCCCAACTTCTTATTCTGGCAATCAAGATATTTCGAAGTTAGAAATATTTAAAGAAGAAAAAAAAAACCTCTTCTGGTTTGAAAAACCCCTTCTTTCTCTTCTTTTCGACTATAAACGTTGGAATCGTCCAACGCGATATATAAAAAACAATCGATTTGAAAATGCGGTAAGAAATGAAATGTCACAATATTTTTTTGATACATGTCAAAATGATGGCAAACAAAGAATTTCTTTTACATATCCACCCAGTTTATCAATTTTCTGGGAAATGATACAAAGAAAGATTTCTTTGTCTACACCAGAAAAATTATTATACGATGAACTATACAATTATTGGATTTATACCAATGAACAAAAAAAAAACAACTTAAGCAATGAATTTGCTAATAGAATTGCAGTTCTAGACAAAGGACTTTTTTATATAGATGTACTCGATAAAAAAACTCGATTATGCAATGAGAAAGTTAAAAAGGAATATTTGCCAAAAATAAATGATCCTTTCTTAAATGGATCCTATCGTGGAATAAAAAAAAAATGCTTTTCACCCTCTATTCTAAATGAAACTGGAGTCAAAAATTGGATAGATGGAATTTTTATAAATAAGATTCATAGTATTCTTCGGAATGATTATAATTACCACGAATTTGAACAGCAAAAAGGGACATTTAATAAAAAAGCAATATCAAAAGAAATTAGGCATTTCATGCCTTTAATGAGTCAATTTTCTGGGGAATCAACATTCAATCTGAAAGGAATTTATTTACTTCCAGAAGAAGGACAAATGGGTTCAGAAGATCAAGAAAAATTATTTACATTTTTAGTTGATGCAATCATAGGACTAAAAAAAAATAATAAATTATTAGGAATACGAGAAATTAGTAAACAAGTTCCATCCTGGTCATACAAATTGATTGATGATTTAGAACAACAAGAAAGACAAAATGAAGACGATGTGCCAACGGATCATCAAATTCGATCCAGGAAAGCCAAACGTGTAGTTATTTTTACTGATAACGACGAGAATCCCGATATTAATTATTCTAATAACATCGATCCAAATAAATCGGATCAAACAGAAGAAGTAGCTTTGATACGTTATTCACAACAATCAGATTTTCGCCGAGACATAATAAAAGGTTCCATGCGTGTTCAAAGACGTAAAATTGTTATTTGGGAATTTTTTCAAGCAAATATACATTCACCTCTTTTTTTAGACAGAATAGATAAATCTTCTTTTTTTTCTGGTAATATTATTAAACAGATTTTAAAAAATTATATGGAAAAACCTAAGGAATTTGAGATTTCTGATTATACCGAAGAAGAACCAAAAGAAGAAGAACAAAAAAAAGAATACAAAAGAGAAGAAGAAAAAAGAAAAGAAAAAGCACGAATAGAAATAGCTGAAGCCTGGGATACCATCCTATTTGCTCAAGTAATAAGAGGTTTCATGTTAATAACTCAGTCAAGTCTTAGAAAATATATTATATTACCTTTATTGATAATCGTAAAAAATATAAGTCGTATATTATTATTCCAACTTCCTGAGTGGTCTGAGGATTTTGAAGAGTGGAATAAAGAAATGCATGTTAAATGTACCTATAATGGTGTTCAGTTATCAGAAACAGAATTTCCAAAAAACTGGTTAAAAGATGGGATTCAAATAAAGATATTATTTCCTTTCTATCTAAAACCTTGGCACAGATCAATGATAACACCTTCTTATCAAGATCACATGAAAAAACAGAACCAAAATAAACAAGATAATTTTTGTTTTTTAACAGTTTGGGGAATGGAAACTGAACTTCCTTTTGGTTCCCCTCGAAAACGACCTTCTTTTTTTAAACCAATTATTAAAGAACTCGACAAACAAATTATAAAATTGACAAAGAAATGGTTTCAATTTTTTAAAATTGTAAAAAAAAAAATCGACTTTTTGATAAAGGTTCCAAATGAAACAACCCAGTTTCTTATTAATAACCTTCTATTTAAAAAGAATAATAAGAATAAAACGGTAAGTCCAAGTCGAGTATTTGGATTGAGAGAAGAATCTAGTGAAATAAGAAAAGAAAACGATTCTAAAATCAATAATCATATGGTTCTTGAATCATCTATTCAAGCCCAATTTAATAATTGTACAAATTGTTTCGATTCAATGGCAGAACAAAAAAAAAAAGATCGGGCTAATAGAACAAGTACACTACAAAATCAAATAGAAAAAATTACAAACGACAAAAAATATAGATTCCAAAATGAAAACTTCATTCTTAAGCCTAAGAAAACAAGTGATGGTACTAAAAAATTCGATTCACTCCAAAATATTGGTCAAATATTAAAACGAAGAAATACACGATTAATTCGCAAATCACATTATTTTATACAAATTTTTAGGGAAAGGATATCTGTAGATATATTTCTATATATTATTAATATTCCTCGAATTAAGATACAACTTTTTCTTGAATCAAGAAAAAGTTGTAGTGAAAAAGCCATTTACAAAAATCAAAAAAATCCAGAAAGGGTTCAAAAAACAAATAAAAAAACAATTAAATTTATAAAATCACTTTTTTTTATTATTAGTCATATTAAGAAGAATTTAACTATTCTTTCGGATTTATCTTTTTTGTCACAAGCCTATGTATTTTATAAAATATCACAAGCCGAAGTTATTAACTTAGTTAAGTTAAGGTCTGTCCTTCAGTATCGTGGAACGTCTTTATTTCTTAAAAATGAAATAAAAAATTATTTTGGAACGCAAGGAATAAGTCCTTCTAAGTTAAAGACTACAAAACTTCAAAATTATGGACTAAATAAATGGAAAAACTGGTTAAACTCAAAAAGTAATTATGCCTACTATTTATCACAGATAAAATGGTCTCAATTAGTACCAGAAAAATGGCGCAATCGAGTCACTGAACATTGTGAGGTTGAAAATAAAAATTTACAAAAATACAAAAGCAATTCAGCTAAAAAAGATAAATTATCTAATTACAAAACTACAAAAAATTTATGTTTATTATTGAATTCAAAAGAGAATTTCAAAAAAAACTATAGATACACTATTTTAGCCTATAATTTTCTTTTTTATGCAGATAAGGAGGAGTCATATAGTTATATAGAACCGTTACAAGTAAATAAAAAAAAAGAATTTGTAATTAATTACAACATACCTACAGACAAATTAATTAATATGTGGGGGAATACCCCTATCACTAATTATTTAGGAATAAAAAAGAGTCTGGATATAGATAAAAATACAGACAGAAAATATTTTGATTGGAAAATTCTTAATTTTTGTCTTAGAAAAAAACTAGACATTGAGGCTTGGATCAATATTACTAGTAGCACTGAAAATACTAAGACTGAATATACAAATTATAAAATTGTTGATAAAATAGAAAAAAAAGACCTTTTTTGTCACACAATTTATCAAGAAATAAATCAATCCCATCAAAATAAACCCCTCCCCCATTTTGATTGGATGGGGATGAATGAAGAAATACTAAGTCGTCCTATATCGAATCTAGAATTCTGGTTTTTCCCAGAATTTTTATTACTTTTTAATGCATATAAAATGAAACCCTGGTTTATACCAATTAAGTTAATTTTTTCAAATTACAACGTAAATGATCATTTTTTCGAAAATAAAAACAACAAAAGAACGAAAAAAAAGAATCTTTTTACAACATCTATAATATCAAATGAAAAAAAATCACGTGAATTAGAGAATGGGAATCAAGACGAAAAAGAATTGGTAAGTCAAAAAGATCCCGGATCAGATGTTAAAAAAAAAGATATTCCAGAAAATTATGACAATTATCTAGGATCCGATATTAAAAATACTCAAAGAAAAAAACAAGACAAGAGTAGTACAGAAGCAGAAATCGACTTTTTCCTTAAAAGATATTTGCTTTTCCAACTAAGATGGGACGATTCTTTGAATCAAAAATTGATCAATAATATAAAAGTTTATTGTCTCTTGCTTAGATTGACAAATCCACGAGAAATTACAATATCCTCGATTGAAAGAAGAGAAATGAGTTTGAATATAATGCTGATTCAAAAAAATTTAACTCTTACACAATTGATAAAAAGGGGTATATTGATTATTGAACCCATTCGTTTGTCCGTAACGTGTGATGGACAATTTATTCTGTATCAAACCATAGGTATTTCATTAATTCATCAGAGTAAACACCAAAACAATCAAAAACGAAACATCGACAATATGGCTAAGAAGAAGCTTGATGAGGGGATTACGAGATACCAGACGGTGATTAAAAATAGAGACAAAATCCAGTTTGATTTACTTGTTCCTGAAAATATTTTATCGCCTAGACGTCGTAGAGAATTTCGAATTCTAATTTGTTTGAATTCAAGTAATAATAATGGTATGTATAGGAATACAGTATCTTACAATAGGAATCAGATAAAAAACGTGAGTCAATTTTATGATGAAAACAAAGATATTAGACAAGAAAACAATCCAGTTATAAAATTTAAAGTCTTTCTTTGGCCTAATTATCGATTAGAAGATTTAGCTTGTATGAATCGTTATTGGTTTGATACTAATAATGGTAGTCGTTTTAGTATATTAAGAATACATATGTATCCACGATTAAAAATGCATTTATGATACATTTATCTTATATATACTCTTCCCTATTATCTGTTATCTGCTAACTAAATAAATAGATGAACACGCCTCTTGGCTTCAATTTGGCTATATGATACTAATTTGATGACGGCTCAATTAAATCCATAAAGGAATGACCGTAAAAAAAAATAAATAAGTATACCAGTTTAAAAAGCTGGCATTATTATTACTGATCGCTAAAATTTAATATTTTGAAATATAAAAGAAAGTAAGGAAGTTTAATAATTTATGACCAAAAATTCATTCATATCCGCGATTTCGCAGGAAAAAAAAGAAGAAAATAGGGGATCCGTTGAATTTCAAGTTTTCTGTTTTACCAATAAGATACGCCGACTTACCTCACATTTAGAATTGCATAAAAAAGATTATTCATCTCAGAGAGGTCTACGGAAAATTCTAGGCAAACGTCAACGACTACTGGTTTATTTATCAAATAAAAATAGAGTCCGTTATAAAGACTTAATAAGTCAATTGAACATTCGAGAGCTAAAAACGCGTTAATTTTAAGAGTTTTTTGAATTATTTGATTTATTAGATCTTGAATTTTGATGAACTTTTTTTTCAGTAATTCATGGAAAATTCATGAAAGAATGAATCGGGGCAAAACCTATGAATGTACCAACTACTCGAAAAGACCTCATGATAGTCAATATGGGTCCTCACCACCCATCAATGCATGGCGTTCTCCGCCTTATCGTTACTTTAGACGGTGAAGATGTTATTGACTGTGAACCAATATTGGGTTATTTACACAGAGGGATGGAAAAAATTGCGGAAAACCGAACAATTATACAGTATCTGCCTTATGTAACACGTTGGGATTATTTAGCTACGATGTTCACAGAAGCAATAACTGTAAATGGACCCGAACAATTGGGAAATATTCAAGTACCTAAAAGGGCTAGCTATATTAGAGTTATTATGTTGGAGTTAAGTCGTATAGCTTCTCATTTGTTATGGCTCGGCCCTTTTATGGCCGATATTGGCGCGCAGACTCCTTTTTTCTATATTTTGAGAGAAAGAGAATTAATATATGATTTATTTGAAGCTGCCACCGGTATGAGAATGATGCATAATTTTTTTCGTATTGGAGGAGTAGCTGCCGATATCCCTTATGGGTGGATAGAGAAATGTTTAGATTTTTGTGATTATTTTTTAACGGGACTTGCTGAATACCAGCAACTGATTACGCGAAATCCTATTTTTTTAGAACGAGTTGAGGGAGTAGGCATGATTGGTGAAGAAGAAGCAATAAATTGGGGCTTATCAGGCCCAATGCTACGATCTTCCGGAATACAATGGGATCTTCGTAAAGTTGATCATTATGAGTGTTATGATGAATTTGATTGGGAAGTCCAATGGCAAAAAGAAGGGGATTCATTAGCTCGTTATTTAGTACGAATAGGTGAAATGGCAGAATCCATAAAAATTATTCAACAAGCTCTAGAAGGAATTCCGGGGGGTCCCTATGAGAATTTAGAAATTCGACGCTTTGATAGGATAAAATATCCTGAATGGAATGATTTTGACTATCGATTTATTAGTAAAAAGCCGTCTCCGACTTTTGAATTGGCAAAACAAGAACTTTATGTCAGAGTCGAAGCCCCAAAGGGGGAGTTAGGGATATTTTTGATAGGAGATCAAAGTGTTTTTCCTTGGAGATGGAAAATTCGCCCACCAGGTTTTATCAATTTGCAAATTCTTCCTCAGTTAGTTAAAAAAATGAAATTGGCTGATATTATGACGATATTGGGTAGCATAGATATCATTATGGGAGAAGTTGATCGTTGAAATGATAATTGATACAACAACAATACAAACTATAAATTCGTTTTACCGACTGGAATCCGTAAAAGAAATTTATGGGACTATATGGATCCTTTTCCCGATTTTGATTCTGGTATTAGGAATCACAATAGGCGTACTAGTAATCGTCTGGTTAGAAAGAGAAATATCCGCGGGTATACAACAACGTATTGGACCGGAATATGCCGGCCCCTTGGGAATTCTTCAAGCTTTAGCAGACGGAACAAAACTGCTTTTAAAAGAGAATCTTCTTCCATCTAGGGGGGATATACGTTTATTTAGTATCGGTCCCTCGATAGCCGTCATATCAATTTTACTAAGTTATTCAGTAATTCCGTTTGGTTATCACCTTGTTCTAGCCGATCTCAGTATTGGTGTTTTTTTATGGATCGCTATTTCAAGTATTGCTCCAATTGGACTTCTTATGTCAGGATATGGATCAAATAATAAGTATTCCTTTTTAGGTGGTCTAAGGGCTGCTGCCCAATCAATTAGTTATGAAATACCATTAACTCTATGTGTGTTAGCAATATCTCTACGTGTGATTCGTTAAGACATAAGTCTTCCAATTTAAGTTTCTAATAAACAATGGAATTTATAAGAAACGTATTTAAAAAGTATCTTCATTTTTTAATTAACCGCTCGGGTTGATAAACTAAACCAGATAGTTAGATGAGTGAAAAAAAACAGCTTATAAATTCGCAGTAAAAAAAAATCTCATTTCCTATGTACAAGGTTTAAACGCAAATAAACATAAGCAGTCTTGACTGCTTACCCCCAAGATTTTTTAATGAATAATTCTATAACTTGAAGCGGGTTGAAAAGATAAATTTTATAGAGCTTTTACTATAATAAAATAACCGTATTACCATAAGATTGAATAAAAAGATGGATAATTAGGAACACCAAAGTACACAAAGGATTCGTATTAGAGATTATGTAAATTATCCTAAGTTTACATACAAGAAATACTAATTCAGGCTTTAAATTGGTAGAAATTTTGAAGCAGTACTCCTAGAAATTCCGATCCAGAGTATGCTCCTATCCACCGATTAAGTAAATGACTATCAGGAACGAAGTAATCCTTTAACTTTTTTTAAGCCTAAATAAACTAAATAGAAATAAGACGAAAAAAAAACGAAAATTCATTTTAAAAATCATAAATGAATGTTTAATTTTTTTTATTAAGGTGAATTTTGTATTTTTATTCAGAATTCAGAAAAGGAGTATGTTATTCAAGGATTAAGTTATTACTCAACAAAAATTGAATCAGTCAAAGGATGAGATCAATTCTGACGCACTTTTTTTATAGTATCGCAGACAGAATTCCATTGGTTTAATTCAGGATCTTTTGGTTTATTTTGACTTTAGCTATCCTACAAGGAATTAAAGAAGATCGAACCAACCCTTAGATTTATTTCTGGCTCTTGAGGAGCCGTATGAGGTGAAAATCTCATGTACGGTTCTGTAATAGCGATGACAAGAGTGATCTTATCATCGACTATAATTATCTAACAGTTCAAGTACAGTTGATATAGTTGAGGCGCAATCAAAATATGGTATTTGGGGGTGGAATTTGTGGAGGCAACCTATAGGTTTTATTGTTTTTATAATTTCTTCTCTAGCTGAATGCGAGAGATTACCTTTTGATTTACCAGAAGCAGAAGAAGAATTAGTAGCAGGTTATCAAACCGAATATTCAGGTATTAAATTTGGTTTATTTTATGTTGCTTCCTATCTAAATCTTCTAGTCTCGTCATTATTTGTAACAGTTCTTTACTTGGGTGGTTGGGATTTTTCTATTCCAGACATATTCATTACGGAGTTTTTTGAAATTAATAAAGTGGAGGGGGTTTTTGGAACGACATTTGCCATTTTCATTACATTAGCCAAAACTTTTTTGTTCTTGTTCATTCCTATCGCAACAAGATGGACTTTACCTAGATTGAGAATGGATCAATTATTAAATCTTGGATGGAAATTTCTTTTACCTATTTCTTTAGGTAATTTATTATTAACAACCTCTTCCCAACTGCTTTCATTATAAAGTTGAAAAAAGATAATATTTGATACTCACTATAATTTTTATTCCAATTTGTGTCAAACAAGAGAAAGAAACAAAATCTTATTTTTTATTTTGATATTTACTATATGTTCCCTATGGTAACTGGGTTCATCAATTATGGTCAACAAACAGTACGCGCGGCAAGGTACATTGGTCAAGGTTTTATGATTACCCTATCTCATGCCAACCGTTTACCTGTAACTATTCAATATCCTTACGAAAAATTAATCACATCAGAGCGTTTTCGTGGTCGAATACACTTTGAATTTGATAAATGTATTGCTTGTGAAGTATGTGTTCGTGTATGTCCTATAGATTTACCTGTTGTGGATTGGAAATTGGAAACGGATATTCGAAAAAAACGCTTACTTAATTACAGCATTGATTTTGGAATCTGTATATTTTGTGGGAATTGTGTTGAGTATTGTCCAACAAATTGTTTATCAATGACTGAAGAATATGAGCTTTCTACTTATGATCGTCATGAATTAAATTATAATCAAATTGCTCTGGGTCGTTTACCAACCGCAATAACTGATGATTACACAATTCGAACAATTTTGAATTCACCTCAACCAAAAGAAAAATAACGTTATTAAAATTAAAATAATTACTAAATGATTCAATTTTTCAAATTCTTTTAGTTTTTTTTTATATCAAAAATGTAATATAATAGAGTGGATTTGAATTTAAAAAGTGGACTTTTTTTATTGATTAAAAATTGAAAATGCCAACTATTCTCGATTCTATTGATTGGTGAAAATCACAATTTGTATGGAAAAAAGCTTACTGTAAGTAATGATTTTACATAGTTTTCATTTCCAACTACCTTTGATTCTATTATTACTAATAATAATAATAAATAATAATAGAATCAAAAAAAATGCAATGGAGTCCAATAAATTTACCCACCTAAAGTCGTACACATTAGGATTTACCAATTAAGAACGCACGAATCTTTTTTCCTGTTCAATTCAATAAGATCATGAAACATTCTGATTTTTTTATCTCTTATTTTTGATATAATGGATTTACCTGGACCAATACATGATTTTCTTTTAGTCTTTCTGGGAATAGGTCTTATATTCGGGAGTCTGGGAGTAGTATTATTTAACAATACAATATTTTCTGCCTTTTCGCTGGGATTGGTTCTTGTTTGTATATCTTTATTTTATATTCTAGCTAATTCACATTTTGTAGCTTCGGCACAACTCCTTATTTATGTGGGAGCTATAAATGTTTTAATAATATTTGCTGTAATGTTCATGAATGGGCCAGAATATGACACAAATTTTCGTTTGTGGACTGTTGGGGACAAAATCACTTCGGTGATTTGTACAAGTCTTTTTCTTTCATTAATTATTACTATTCTAAATACGTCATGGTATGGTATTATTTGGACGACAAAATCAAACCAGATTCTAGAACAAGATTTGATAACTAATAGTCAACAAATAGGAATTCATTTAGCAACCGATTTTTTTCTTCCCTTTGAACTCATTTCAATAATTCTTTTAGTTGCTTTAATAGGCGCAATTGCTGTGGCGCGCCAATAATTTTTAAAAATAGTCTAGTCTATTTTTTCATATCCATTTCCATTAAATTCTATTCGGGTTGGTTTAGAAACTTTGAGCTCGATTTCTTATTACCAACATATTTTTTTATTTTAATTTTTAAAAATTGATTTTTTTGAACTTATCGTATTCTAGTTAATCAAATAGTTTTAATTGTTGTTCATATTGAAATGAATAGAAATATCGATTGATAAGGAGTTGGGCAATGATGCTCGAACATGTACTTGTTTTGAGTGCTTATTTGTTTTCTATAGGAATCTATGGATTAGTGACGAGTCGAAATTTGGTTCGCGCTCTTATGTGTCTTGAACTTATATTGAATGCAGTTAATCTAAATTTTGTAACGTTTTCCGATTTTTTTGATAGCCGCCAATTAAAGGGAAACATTTTTTCAATTTTTGTTATAGCTATTGCAGCTGCTGAAGCAGCTATTGGGCTTGCTATTGTTTCGTCAATTTATCGTAACAGAAAATCAACTCGTATTAATCAATCGAATTTATTGAATAAATAGTCTTTTGTTTATTCTATCTATATATTATTCTATTATAATTCGAATTATTATATATATAACCATATAAATTGTTATTTTAATATTTATCAGTTCAATTTAGATTGCTGGGTAAGGTATAACATACTTTTAAACTGTAAGAAATCAAAGTATTTTGGACCTCTTTTCGATTTCTTTTTGACTAAGTTACCAATCCAATCCAGAAGTATATTGATTCAAAAAATTCTGGTAAATCATTGATTCGTCTGGTATTTGAATATGTACTTCATTTACTTTACTATAACTAGATCGAAAATTCAAATTTATTCCATTTTAAAAATTATAGATCCAATGTCACATTCAGTAAAGATTTATGATACATGTATAGGTTGTACTCAATGTGTTCGAGCTTGCCCCACAGATGTATTAGAAATGATACCCTGGGACGGATGTAAGGCTAAACAAATAGCTTCTGCTCCAAGAACGGAGGACTGTGTTGGTTGTAAGAGATGTGAATCCGCTTGTCCAACAGATTTTTTAAGCGTTCGGGTTTATTTATGGCATGAAACAACTCGGAGTATGGGTCTAGCTTATTGATACGTTCCAGAAAATTCCATTTGAATCCATTTATTCAATTTGGATTTTTTTACTGACAAAAACCCATACCCGAAAAGAAATAACTTTATTTCTTTTCGGGTACGGGTTTTTTTGGCTCAAGTGTATCTTGTCTTTATCACGAATTCTTTTCCTTGGTTAACAACAATTGTAGTTTTGCCCATATTTGCAGGTTCTTTAATTTTCGTTTTTCCTCATCGAGGGAATAAAGTCATTCGGTGGTATACCTTAGGTATAGCTACTTTAGAGCTACTTATAACGACCTATGCATTTTGTTATCATTTCCAACCGGACGACCCATTAATCCAACTGGCAGAAGATTATAAATGGATCACTTTTTTTGATTTCCACTGGCGATTAGGAATAGATGGCCTTTCGATAGGACCCGTTTTACTGACGGGATTCATCACCACTTTAGCTATTTTAGCAGCTTTTCCAGTTACTCGGGATTCCCGGTTGTTCCATTTTCTGATGTTAGCAATGTACAGCGGTCAAATAGGATTATTTTCGTCCCGAGACCTTTTACTTTTTTTTATAATGTGGGAATTAGAATTAATCCCTGTTTATCTACTTTTATCCATGTGGGGAGGAAAGAGACGTCTGTACTCTGCTACTAAGTTTATTTTGTATACGGCGGGGGGTTCCGTTTTTCTATTAATGGGAGTTTTGGGTGTTGGTTTATATGGATCTACTGAACCTACCTTAAATTTGGAAACATTAGTTAATCAGTCGTATCCCCCGGCATTAGAAATAATCTTCTATATTGGATTTTTTATTGCTTTTGCTGTTAAATTACCAATTATACCTTTACATACATGGTTACCAGATACCCATGGCGAAGCCCATTACAGTACTTGTATGCTTCTAGCGGGAATCTTATTAAAAATGGGAGCATATGGGTTAGTTCGAATCAATATGGAATTATTACCTCATGCTCATTCGATATTTTCTCCTTGGTTGATAATAATAGGCACAATGCAAATAATCTATGCAGCTTTAACCTCTCCTGGACAACGTAATTTAAAAAAAAGAATAGCTTATTCTTCTGTATCGCACATGGGTTTTATAATTATAGGAATTAGTTCTATAACTGAAACGGGACTTAATGGAGCCATTTTACAAGTAATCTCTCATGGATTTATTGGTGCTGCACTTTTTTTCTTGGCGGGAACTAGTTATGATAGAATACGTCTTGTTTATCTCGACGAAATGGGTGGAATAGCTATTCCAATGCCAAAAATATTTACACTATTCAGTAGCTTTTCAATGGCATCGCTTGCGTTACCGGGCATGAGTGGATTCATTGCAGAATTAATAATCTTTTTTGGCATAATTACCAGCCAAAAATTACTTTTAATGCCAAAAATACTTATTACTTTTGGAATGGCAATTGGGATGATATTAACTCCTATTTATTCATTATCTATGTCACGTCAAATGTTTTATGGATATAAGTTATTTAATATTAAAAATGCGTCTTTTTTTGATTCTGGTCCACGCGAATTATTTGTTTCGACTTCTATCTTTCTACCAGTACTGGGTGTTGGCGTTTACCCGGATTTCGTTCTTTCATTATCCGCGGAAAAGGTGGAAACTATTATAGCAAAATTTTTTTATAGATAAGTTTCGTTTCATTAAATGAAATAAAAAAGTAAAAGTTGTCGTCTTATGCTTCTCTTTAGATTTCTAAGAAGAAGGACTGACTTGGAATGTGAGAACCATTTAAATCAATATCAATATTTAAATGGTTCTCACCTGTTTCTAAGAAACGCCTTGTCCTAGGTTTGTAGTAGGAAGGGCCTCTCTTCAATTTAATTAAGCGTTAATGGGAATGAACCATAACTATGTAGCCCGATTCCTAAGAGATTAACTCCAAAATAGCATATCCAAATTATAAGAAAGCCTATAAAAGCTACAATTGCAGAATTTGCACCCTGAAAATTATTATTTGTTCTAATATGTAAATAAATGGCAAATACAGTCCAAGTAATAAATGCCCAAGTTTCCTTTGGGTCCCAACTCCAATATGACCCCCATGCCTCATTGGCCCATACTGCTCCTGAAAGAATACCTGTGGTTAAAAGGATAAATCCTAAACTAATAACACGATAACTCCAATGATCCAGTTGTTCAATCAATTGAGACCTATAATAATTTTTAACAGAAAAGGGCGAAACGTTTTCTAAAACATTGCCTTTTTCGTTCATGTGTTGAAACTCACTGAAGAAAAATGACTCATTTAATAAATATTTTTTTTTATCAAAAATAGTTATTATATCTTTTTGAAATAGAATTATTAGAAGTGATACTGATAATAATGATCCGCATAAAAGAGCTGCATAAGCCAGTACCATCATACTTACGTGCATCATTAACCAATGTGATTGAAGGGCAGGTACTAATATTGAAGATTGATGCATTTGCGTTAAAAGGCCGGAAGTAGCAAACCCTTGGGTAAAAAGAGCACTTGGTGCAGTTATTGCACTTAAATTTTTTTTTTGTTTTTTAAAATATGGAATCATATGAATAATGTAAAAACTCCAGGAAAGGAAGATTAATGATTCGTATAGATCACTTAAGGGAAAATGTTTACAATAAACCCAGCGAGTAACTAATAATCCCGTTATAGATAAAAAAGTAATTATCATGCCCTTTTCTAATGAATTATATAGTCGTACTTTTTCATTAACCAATAAAGTTATCAAATGGAGTGTAATTACAATGGAAACCGTCGAAAAAGCAATATGAGTCAAAATATGTTCTAAAGTCGAAAATATCATATAAAATTTTATAAAAAAAATAATAATAAACCCCGCAATGAAAAATTAGCAAATCAAAATACGAAGGAAAATTCAGGTAATTTTTCATTCCTACTGGGCTAGAGGATTGTTGAATTGTTTTGATAATTTTTAAGATGTTATGCCGCCACTCGGACTCGAACCGAGATGCTCTCGCACTGCTTCCTAAGAGCAGCGTGTCTACCAATTTCACCATAGCGGCTTGTTTGAAATCATAATACCCCTTTTTTATTCAATCGTCTAGATTAATTCAATACAATGTACTTTTTGTCGTTTCTCTTTTCGACTTTTATAAATAGAGTACAGTGAGTATTCTGTTTACCATTCTGGGGTAGATCAAAAAAAGTTTTTTTCATTGTCATTTGGTAAGGATAAATGCATTTTTTTTTTAGTTGATTTCAAAAGTAGTAAATAATCCTTATAAAAGACTTTTTTATTAATCTTAAACTGGATATTTTTATATCCAAAAAAATCAAATTAACAATTTTAACAATAGTGAATTAAACAATTGAATAACATAGGCTATTTTCTTTGTCTATAGGTTATTTTATATTTCAACAAACTAATTGAATATTGAACTAAATATGTCATATAACAAAAGGTTTTATTTTTCTATTGAACAATTGATAAAAAAAAAGTACCAGTTTTTGGTTGACATCAGAATTCTTATTCTACAGATCATAAGACAAAAGTCACACTTTTGTCGAAACATTAATGAAAATTTTTATTTCATAGGTAACTTATGACTAAAATTGATTTTCAGAAAAAATTTAATTTTAGTCATAAGTTGTCATGCTAATTTATTTGTTATTTTAAGCTCGTTTTTTTGAATCAGATCTATTCCTATTATTCCAAACTTTGAGTACTGATTTTTCGTACAAAAAAACTTTTTGAATTCCCAGTAGCAAGGGATTTTGCTAAAGAAAAAGCTTTTAACGCTGCCCAATACCCCTTCTTTTTCCAAATATTTTTACGAATGCGTTTTTTGGAAATAGAAGTACGTTTTTTTGGAACTGCCATTTCAAATTGAGTTGATTCTTCATTATTATAGTTGGATGTGAAAGACATCTATTGTTCAAACAAATCTTTACTTCTTATTTATTATCTATGTATTTCTATTATAACCTCTTTCATCGATTTTTAAAAAATATAAAACCAAAATTTTAAATTAAATAATAAAATATTCAATTAGGAGGAACAAACTATTCTGCGATATTATAGGCAATTTCTAAATTAATAAGTATGCCCCTTTATATCTATATCTCTTCTTTAGTTTTGGGGTGCTGTAGTTGTATTTAAATATACTTTATATGTACATAAGATAATAAAACACGCCGACAACGTTTAAAAACAAATCGTGACTTAGTCGTAATTGAAAAACTTGACTTTAGTTTTTTTAAAATAGAGCTCATTTTTTGATATATTTTTTTTGGATTGGAACGGAAAATAATCAAAAAATTTTGCGCAAAATGGGTTACAAATTATGAAAAATTTAAAAAATAAATGAAGTATTTTGCAAAATTATTATTCTGAATTTTATTAGAATTTGGGTAAGTAAAGTTTATAATTAAAGTTTTTTTATCCTGTAGTTTATATATGTATTATAAATTATAAATAAATTGAATGTCACAAAAATAAAAATTTTTTAAACTCTTTTTCACTTTCATCTATTTTATTAAAAACATAATAACTTTTTCACTACCCCCATTTTGTACCGATGAGAACTTCTTTAGTTAAACAAACTCAATATCTATATATTTAGTTTAAGTTCGTGTTATTCGATATCTTTTATTTTAAATGAATTTCTTTCAAAAAAGACAAGAACTGATGAATAAAAAATAAAAAAAAATCTTTCTATTATGGAACATATATATCAATATGCATGGATTATACCCTTCATTCCACTTCCGGTTCCTTTGTTAATAGGAGTGGGACTTCTCTTTTTTCCGACAGCAACAAAAAATCTTCGGCGTATATGGGCTTTTTCGAGTATTTTTTTATTAACTATAGCTATGATTTTTTCGATGACGCTGTCGAGTCAACAAATAAATAGTAATTCAATTTATCAATATGTATGGTCTTGGACTATTAATAATGATTTTTCTTTAGAATTTGGCTACTTGTTCGATCCACTTACTTCTATTATGTCAGTGTTAATTACTACTGTTGCAATTTTGGTTCTTATTTATAGTGATAATTATATGTGTCATGATCAAGGATATTTAAGATTTTTTGCTTATTTGAGTTTTTTCAATACTTCCATGTTAGGATTAGTTACTAGTTCAAATTTGATTCAAATTTATATTTTTTGGGAATTAGTTGGAATGTGTTCGTATCTATTAATAGGTTTTTGGTTCACACGACCTATTGCCGCGAATGCTTGTCAAAAAGCATTTGTTACTAATCGTATAGGGGATTTTGGATTATTATTAGGAATTTTGGGTCTTTATTGGGTGACAGGCAGTTTCGATTTTCGTGATTTGTTTGAAATATTCAATAACTTAATTAAAAATAATGAGGTCAATCGTTTATTTTGTATTTTATGTACTTTCTTCTTATTTGCTGGTGCAGTTGCAAAATCCGCCCAATTTCCCCTTCATATATGGTTACCCGATGCTATGGAGGGGCCGACCCCGATTTCAGCTCTTATCCATGCTGCGACCATGGTCGCAGCGGGTATTTTTCTAGTCGCTCGACTTTTTCCTCTTTTCATAATTATACCTTATATAATGTATGTAATCGCTTTTATAGGTATAATAACGGTATTTTTAGGAGCTACCTTAGCTCTTGCTCAAAAAGATATTAAGAGAAGTTTAGCTTATTCTACAATGTCTCAATTGGGGTATATGATGTTAGCTCTAGGTATGGGTTCTTATCGAGTTGCTTTATTTCATTTGATTACTCATGCTTATTCAAAAGCATTGTTGTTTTTAGGATCTGGGTCCCTTATTCATTCAATGGAAACACTCGTTGGATATTCGCCAAATAAAAGTCAGAATATGGTTCTTATGGGGGGATTAACAAAACATGTTCCAATTACAAAAACGTCTTTTTTAATAGGGACTCTTTCTCTTTGTGGTATTCCGCCACTTGCTTGTTTTTGGTCCAAAGATGAAATTCTTAGTGACAGTTGGTTGTATTCACCAATTTTCGCAATAATAGCTTATTTCACAGCCGGATTAACCGCATTTTATATGTTTCGAATCTATTTGCTTACTTTTGATGGTCATTTAAACCTATATTGTAAAAATTACAGTGGAAAAAAAAGCAGTTCCCTCTATTCAATATCTCTATGGGGTAAAGAAGGATTGAAAAATATTAATAAAAATATTTCTTTAAATACCTTATTTACAATTAATAAAAATAGGAAAGGGGGGCCCTTTTTTATGAAAGAACTATATAAAATATCCCCGAAATTTTTTAAAACGCTGCGATCTTTTATTATTATTAGTGATTTTGATAATAAGAAAATTTCTGCATATCCTTCCGAATCGGACAATACTATGTTATTTCCTCTTTTTGTATTGATTCTGTTTACTTTTTTCATTGGCTTCATAGGAATTCCATTTAATCACGAAGGAATAACGCTGGATATATTAACTAAATGGTTAACTCCAGTGGTAAATCCTTTACATTCAACTTCGAATACTTCTGTTGATTGGTATGAATTTGCAATAAACGCAACTTTTTCAGTTAGTATAGCTTATTGGGGCATCCTTATAGCCTTTTTTTTATATAAACCCATTTATTCATCGTTCAAAAATTTTTATTTAATAAATTCATTTGATAAAGGAGGTCCGAAGACATTTTTGGGGGACAAACTAAAAAGTATTATATATAATTGGTCTTTTAACCGTGGTTATATCGATGCTTTTTATGCAACATATCTAATTAATGGTGTAAGAGGTTTGGCCGAGGTAGTTTCTGTTATTGATAGGCGATTAATTGATGGAATTCCAAATGGTTTGGGTATTACTAGTTTTTTTGTAGCAGAAGGTATCAAGTATATAGGAGGGGGTCGTATTTCCTCATATCTTTTTTTGTATTTTTTCTATGTCTCAAGTTTTTTAATAATTTATTATTTTTTTTTAGTCCTATGATTGCATCAACTAAAAATGTAAATAATTTTTCTTGATCTTCTGAACCCATTTGTCCTTCTTCTGGAAGTAAATAAATTCCTTTCAGATTGAATGTTGATTCCCCAGAAAATTGACTCATTAAAGGCATGAAATGCCTAATTTCTTTTGATATTGCTTTTTTATTAAATGTCCCTTTTTGCTGTTCAAATTCGTGGTAATTATAATCATTCCGAAGAATACTATGAATCTTATTTATAAAAATTCCATCTATCCAATTTTTGACTCCAGTTTCATTTAGAATAGAGGGTGAAAAGCATTTTTTTTTTATTCCACGATAGGATCCATTTAAGAAAGGATCATTTATTTTTGGCAAATATTCCTTTTTAACTTTCTCATTGCATAATCGAGTTTTTTTATCGAGTACATCTATATAAAAAAGTCCTTTGTCTAGAACTGCAATTCTATTAGCAAATTCATTGCTTAAGTTGTTTTTTTTTTGTTCATTGGTATAAATCCAATAATTGTATAGTTCATCGTATAATAATTTTTCTGGTGTAGACAAAGAAATCTTTCTTTGTATCATTTCCCAGAAAATTGATAAACTGGGTGGATATGTAAAAGAAATTCTTTGTTTGCCATCATTTTGACATGTATCAAAAAAATATTGTGACATTTCATTTCTTACCGCATTTTCAAATCGATTGTTTTTTATATATCGCGTTGGACGATTCCAACGTTTATAGTCGAAAAGAAGAGAAAGAAGGGGTTTTTCAAACCAGAAGAGGTTTTTTTTTTCTTCTTTAAATATTTCTAACTTCGAAATATCTTGATTGCCAGAATAAGAAGTTGGGCTATTTTTATAGTATGCTTCTTTTAAGTGCAAGTGGAATTCATCCTTTGTTTTGTCCTTTCCATTCACTCGGATCTTTTCCGTTTCATCAATTTTGTCCGGATCCTCCTTTTCTTCCGAAAAAAGGGAAGGAGAAGGATCTTCTTCGGTGAATCCTTCTTCCTGTTTAGTCTCCTTCGTTTCGGAAGTTTTGTCTATTTCGACATCTGTTTCTTCCTCACTTTCTTTCGTTTCTGAGGTTTCTTTCAGTTTCTTAGTAAAAATGGGTGACGGCATTCTGCCTAAATAGTAGACACAGGTAATAAATAAGAGAATACTAAAGATTCGAGCCATAGAATTTTTAAATTCGGACACAAGATACTTATTAGATCGAATAAGTACATTAGATCGAATAGAATGATTTTGCTGTATCCAAACTAATACCAACCCAACCCATTTCATGAATAAAATGTGACCAATTAACCAACCAACAAAACTACTTGTTACAAATAACATCTTGTTGTTGCATCGAAACATATAAATGTTTACTAATCTGGCTAACATTGAACTTGGTAAAATGAAATGGTTGAATAATTGAAAAATGAGATTATTCAGGAATACACATTGAATTCTGAGATTACGCATTGAATTTCTGCTAGTCGATCCATAATCAAAAAAGTGTTTGTGATTGTTCCAGAAGAAATGAAACAAAAGGTAGGGTAGAGCTAGGACAGTTATTGTATGAGGTCTACCCAATGCTAGATGTAGAGGCGTATAATAGATCGATATGAACATCATGAGCTGTCCCATAATAAAACCAGTTGTTGCTGATACCTTCTTCTCGGTTCCTTCTTCTCCTTCTTCCATAACCTGAGCTCGTAGAAGGAAGAGATAAGAGGGCCCTATGGAGAATGTGGTCAGAAATCCATAATAAAGTCCGACTA